TAAAGCAATAAAATAAAAAAAAAGAAATAATAAAAAACCTCATTTCCAGATATCTCAATTGGTCAAATTCGAAACAAGTACCGCTTTTCGATGAATGCCCGAACGAATAACTTAAACTTATATTATATTTGAAACGAAACCCCCCTTCTATCAATCAAACTATCCCTCAAAAATTGGAACTGACTATCCATAAAAAAGAATAATTGAGGTAATTTTCTGAAGAATATTGTGATGATCAAAAAGGAGTGGCAAAACACGACAGAAAAAAGAAAGTGGATAGGTATTATTATAAGCGATCCAATCCAACTGTTTGGTAATTAAGTAACACAAAAGAATAACAAAGAAGGGTCAAATAAAAAATTGACAAGATATGTATGATCCATCTGGATCCAAAGCATCAATTCCAACTTCAACAAAGATTGGGCTTAAAATAAAAAGCGAAACTGCTTTATTTCAAAATCATTTACATTTAATATATAGGATGAATCCATTATTTCGATCCGTTACTTGTTTTGTTGCTGAATTGAGTGAATTTCCATATACATAAAACAGAAAAGACCCCCAAAAGAGTTTCGTTTTAGGGTTGTTACATCTGCGTCTGCTTTGGCTCAAATCAGCGTTCTGAAGAAACTTCAGTGAAGTTATGTTAGAGAAAAAAGAGGATTTTTTACTTTTTCTCTCCTGCTGATAAAGCATTCATTCTTTAGTTCATTTCTCAAAAAACCTCAATTGGTACACGCAAGAAATAGGCCAATTCGGCAGCTTTTTGTTCAATTTCCCGTGGCGTAAAATTATCATCAGCGCGCGTCAAGGGAATGGCCCCCTGTCCTCGGATTTCCATATAAAGAACACGACGAGCATAAATACCCTCTTTAACTTCTATTCGGACAGACTGAATATCGTTTATCAGAAATCGCAGGAGGACACGACGATTTTTTCCAGGGAATCCCCAACGAAAAAGACACACTATTCCTTCTTTTCTATCGAATCGATCATAACCACTACCTACATTCCACGAAATTGTACACCATAAATAGGCGCTAATAAAAAGACCCGCGACCCCATAAAAAGACATTACGAGCCCTTGTGGAAAAAAAATGATTTGTTGAGACGGAAATAAAGATATCAAATTTTTACCAAGATAACTGGAAGTTCCAACCGATAAGAAGCCTAATGAACCTAAAAAAAGGATAATGGCCCAGCAAAAATTACTTATTTTTCGAGACCCCCTTATAAGTTCTATCCATATATGTTCTGATTGCCAACTCATACTTGATCTGATTTCATTTTATTGGAATTGAGAGCATAGCCCAATGAATTTCATTTTACTGTTTTTGTTTCCGAAATAACTCTCATCAACTAGCACTATTTTGATGTGAACCTTTAGGAATAGTTCATAAAATTGGTTAGATGGAAAAAACCTCTTCACTTCATGACCCTACTAAGGATATCGACATACATATTAATATATGGCCTTTCCATTTTAGACATCCGCCAATCCTGATTCTAGTTGAAAATAGCTAGAATTCATTTACCCATGTAGCATTTTCTGTATGTATAAAAGCTCTTTCATTTATGTATGTTCGATTTTTGTTCAGCAGAAACCCCGTGTTATACCATATTCCAATAAATAGAGAGTTTTGTTATCTAAGTTCAAAAAAAAATGAGATTTAGTGCTATCAGATCTAAACAATCTTGTTTTTTTGAACATAAAGAAATAAAGAAGCCATTGCCATTGCCGGAAATACTAGGCCTACTAAAGGCACAAAAATAGAGGGAAAGTTGAAAGTTATCATAGAATGAATACCTCGATTTACTATTTGTACCTAATATTATTATATTGTTTCTATTCTTATAAATATATCTTGTAAGAATTCTAATTAATAATTTTCAATTAAGAATTCTAATTCTAGAATTCTTATTAATTCGATTCTAAAATTCGATTCTAATTAGTATATTGTAATTATGAGATTTTCATTTTAATTAATATAGATCAAAGTATATATCTAAGTGAGTATATATAATAAGTGCAAGGAATGTAGAACTAACTAAATGGACTTATTCATCTTTCGACATGAAAGATATGTATGATAATTTAGTTTCTTATTCTTCCTCTATTCTTATTCGTTTGTTCTTGTCTTCTAATTTAATATTTAATAAAGAAAAGGTTTTTTACAAATTAACGAAAGATTTCTAGGCTTCTTAGTCAAAATGAGAGATATAGAAAAATACACAATTATATATTTTCTATATTTGAATTTATTCGATAATACATACGTAAGAAGGGAAGATGAACTTCGCCTAATTTCACAAAAGCAAGAAGTCATTCTTTTATAGAGGCTTGCTGATTCGTAATCATGAATATTTAGTAATCAGAAATATTAGTAAAAAAAAAAAAAAGAAAAATTATATGCAACTTGTGATTCTTTCTACAATTAGATCTTATAGATCTTAAGTCACTAAAGAAAACCCCATTCTTCTTATTTTTACTTTGATTCCG